AGGTAAAAAAAATCAATACTGAAATCGTACTCAAAAATTTTGGATTTTTTGGGTTGTTTTTTGGTATTAAAAATTTTGGTGGTTTTTTTAGTCAATACTAAATTTTAAGCCGTATTTGGGTGACTACTCGAATGTACGAGAGCCCGGTTATGTGTCCTTTAGTTTTGGGATGTTTGACACGGGGGGGGGGAATCAAGGTTTGGGTAGTCTTAGGACCTTTAGAGTTATGTCTATCTAACATGAAGAATATGCTCTGGGGGGTTGTTGAAAGGAAGTAACATTCTTATACTGTACAGTTCACAGTATATGTCCCGGTCCCATTAATTAATATGTTGGCGGGGTAACCATGGGGATAAATGACACTTGAATGATAAGTTCGTCTAGACTATAAGTTGACCTTCATGCCTTGACGGCTATGCTGAGGCGGTGCACACCAAAAATAAAAAATACCAACTGCGCGAGATTACAGTTATGTCTCTGCATGGGCTGATTAGACCCGTACCATCGAGATGTCTTATTTAAGGGGAACGTATGGACGATAAAGCATTGTATGGCCCTGAGGTAAGAACCAGATGCCTGATAAAGTTTCACATTAGTAACCCCCAAGTTAAAATGGGCCCGGAGCGAGGAGGGAAGCATAAGGTGGGCGGGTTGCTGGTTTCACGGAGGATGGGGAATAAGGGACTAAATGGGGTAAGGAATATCCGTATGGACAAGAAGAGTTTATGACCTAATGGTGCATGTAAGATATGCAGGTATGTGGGTAGAGCATTAATTAAATGGTTGATCTTAATAGTTATGTTGAATAGGAATAATGTTGATTAAGAGTGTTATGTCTTAGATAATTAATGTATAGTACATGCTTATATGCTAGGGGATTATAATATAATGTACAATATACATAAATGTATTATGTGTGAAATAAATTTATGTACAAGAAGTAGTTTAAGTAGAATATCAGCTTTGGGTGTTGATGGTGGGGGGTAGTCCTTCCTTCTTGATATCCTGGGAAAAGTGGGGTTTTCATTACTGGTTTACAAGACCAGGGTAATATTTATACTACCAGGACATTTAGTTTAAGTCTAGGATGTCGTTTTCAATTATTCCTGCGATTGGTATTAGGATTACAATAATAGCGAAGTAGGCAGTTGAAGCTGCTTGTCCGATTATGATGAATGGGTATTCGACTGGTTGTCCGCCGATTCACGTGAGGATAAGAAGGTCGGCTACTAGGATTCAGTATATTGTTTGTGTAATTGGACGGAAAGTGAGTGCTCGTTGTTTTGAGGTGTGTAGGAATGGTATGATGGCTAAGATTAGAATTGATAGGATTAGGGCGAGGACACCTCCTAGTTTGTTAGGGATTGATCGTAAGATGGCGTAGGCGAAGAGGAAATACCATTCTGGCTTAATGTGTGGTGGAGTGTTGAGTGGATTTGCAGGGGTGTAATTGTCGGGGTCTCCGAGAATATCTGGGAAAAATAAAGCCAAAATTATGAGAACTATTAATAAGAGGAGGACTCCTAAAAAGTCTTTTATTGTGTAGTAAGGGTGGAATGGGATTTTGTCTGCGTCTGAGTTTAGTCCGGTGGGATTGTTAGATCCTGTTTCGTGTAGAAATAATAGGTGAACTAGTACAAGGGCAGTAATGATAAAGGGGAGGATAAAGTGGAAAGCAAAGAATCGTGTGAGGGTGGCTTTGTCTACTGAGAAACCCCCTCAGATTCATTCTACTAGGGTTGTACCGATGTAGGGGATGGCTGATAATAGGTTTGTAATTACTGTGGCTCCTCAGAATGATATTTGGCCTCATGGGAGTACGTAGCCTATGAATGCTGTGGCTATGACGGCGAATAGTAGGATGATGCCTATGTTTCATGTTTCGATTATGTTGTAGGAACCGTAGTATACGCCTCGTCCTACATGAAGGAATAGGCAAATGAAGAATATGGAGGCTCCGTTAGCATGTAAATATCGTATAAGTCAGCCATAGTTTACGTCTCGACAGATGTGGGCTACTGATGAGAATGCTGTTGATGTATCTGACGTGTAGTGTATGGCTAGGAATAGTCCTGTTAGGATTTGGACAATTAAGCAAAGTCCGAGTAGAGAGCCGAAGTTTCATCATGATGAGATGTTTGATGGGGCTGGGAGGTCGATGAATGAGTGGTTAATGATTTTGATTAGTGGGTGTTTCTTTCGGATGATTGTCATTAGGTGTTTCTATAGTTGAATAACAACGATGATTTTTCATGTCATTGGTCATAGTTGAAGTCTATGTAGAAATTATGACAGAATTAATTTATTTTTTAAGTTTAGCGGTTGTGTTGGGTTGTTTAGGCACTTCTTTGAAGCCTTCGCCTATTTATGGTGGGTTGTGTTTAATTGTTAGTGGGTGTTCTGGTTGTTTAGCGGTGCTGGGGTTTGGGGGATCATTTTTAGGGTTAATGGTGTTTTTAATTTATTTGGGGGGTATGTTAGTAGTATTTGGCTATACGACTGCTATGTCTGCAGAAGACTACCCTGAGGCGCTTGTGTCTAGTTGATTAACGATTGGGGTTATGTTAATGAGCATTTTTATGGAGTTGAGTATGTTGTTTGTGGCTGATTATTATGAGGGTATAGATTTTATGTTAGAGTTTAATAGTATAGGTGGATGGGTGGTTTATGATGGTGATGAGTTAGGGCTTATGGGTGAAGGGGGTGCTGGGGTAGCTGCTTTATATAGTTGCTCTGCATGGCTGATGGTTGTTTCTGGTTGAACTTTACTTATGGGAGTGTTTATTATTATTGAGATCACTCGTGGTAATTAGGTGAGTATAATTATTGGGATGCAGATTAGTGTTACTAGGAATGAGAGGAAGTATAATTTCACTATTCCTTTTTGGTTGGTTAGGATGGAAGAGGTGGTTGTGTGGATGGTTGAGGTGGATTTTGGAATAAATTTTTCTAATCAGATAAGGTCTAGTATGGTTAGGGCTGTTTTAAGGCTTGTGTTGAGTGTTTTTAGGGGTAGAAGTCGGTGGGTGATTGTTGGGAAGTAGCCCAAGGAGGTTGAGAATGAGTTTGGGGGTAGTGGTTTTGTTAGTTTGAGGTTGTTGGTTAGGCTGTTCAGGTCTAGTGCGATTACAAATCCTGTGATGGTGATCATTAGGGCGGTGGCTTTAATGTATCAAGGTATAGTTATTACTTGTAAGGTTGTTGGTGGGATGTTATATGAGATGAAGAACCCTGCTAGGATGCTTCCTAGTGCTAGTCGTTTGATAGGGTTGATTAGTAATGAGTTATTTTCGTTGATGGTGATTGTGGTAAGGAAGCGTGGTTTGGTTATTAGTACGAAGTAAATGATTCGTATGCTGTAAACAGCTGTTATAGAGGTGGCTACTAGTGTGATTGATAGGGCTCAGGCGTTGGTGTAGCAGGTGTTAGCTGCTTCAATGATTAGGTCTTTGGAGTAAAACCCTGTGAGGAATGGTGTTCCTGTTAGGGCTAAGCTGCCAATTATTAGGCAGGAGGATGTAAATGGTATGGTTTTTGATAGTCCTCCTATCTTTCGAATGTCTTGTTCGTCATTTAGGCTATGGATAATGGATCCTGCGCATATAAATAATATGGCCTTAAAGAAGGCGTGGGTGCAGATGTGTAGGAAAGCTAAGTGGGGTTGGTTAATTCCTAAGGTGACTATTATGAGTCCTAGTTGGCTTGATGTTGAGAATGCTACGATTTTTTTGATGTCGTTTTGGGTGAGTGCGCAGATTGCTGTGAATAGGGTGGTTATAGCGCCTAAGCATAATATGGCTGTTAGGATAGTGTTATTGTTGGAGATAAGGGGGTGGAATCGAATTAATAAGAATACTCCTGCAACAACTATAGTGCTTGAGTGGAGTAGTGCTGAGACAGGAGTTGGGCCTTCTATGGCTGATGGAAGTCATGGGTGTAGGCCGAATTGAGCAGATTTTCCTGTGGCTGCTAGTAGAAGTCCTATGAGGGGGATAGTGTTGGGGTCGCTTACAATGAAGATTTGTTGAAGTTCCCATGAGTTGGTTTTTACGCAGAATCAGGCTATTGCTAGTATGAGGCCGATGTCACCGATGCGATTGTATAGGATGGCTTGTAAGGCAGCTGTGTTGGCGTCAGAACGTCCATATCATCACCCAATTAATAGGAATGATATAATTCCTACTCCTTCCCAACCGATGAATAGCTGGAATAGGTTGTTAGCGGTGGTTAGGATGATTATAGTAATTAAGAATATTAAGAGGTATTTGATAAATCGGTTTAGGTTTGGATCTGAGTGTATGTATCATATAGAGAATTCTATAATCGATCATGTGACGTAGAGGGCCACTGGTAAGAAGATGATTGAAAAGAAGTCGAATTTTAAGCTTAGTGATAGTTTAATGGGCCCAATGGAAACTCATTGTCAGTTTGTAATTATAAGTTCTGTGTTGGAGTTAAAGAAGGAGGATAGGGGGATAAGGCTAATGAAGAATGCGTATTTAATGCATGTGGTTACATAGCTGGGGAAGTTTATGTGTTTTGTTATGTTGGTGAGTGATATGGCTATGGGAAGTAGTAGAAGTGTGAGGATAAGGAAGATAGAGGATGTAATAATGTTTATTACTTTCATTTGGAGTTGCACCAAGTTTTTGGCTCCTAAGACCAATGGATTACTACTATCCTATGAAAGTAAGAAAGCCGTACGTTTAGGTACGGTGGCATGAGTTAGCAGCTCTTGCATACTTTCTTGGTAAATAAGGATGGTTGTGTCCTGTCTTCAGATTCACAGTCTGGTATTTTCTTTAAACTATATTTACATAGTGTGGGGCCCAGGATTAGTTTAGGGTTGATGGTAAGTAGTACTAGCGGTAAAATGTGGAGAGTTATGAGGGTTGACTCTCGTGTGTGTGAGGGTTGTAAGTTGTTTATGTGGTTGGTGAGTTTTCCTCGTTGTGTGGTGACGATTATGTAGATTGAGTAGAGGGAGGTGAGTAGAATATTTGTTCCTAGTAGAATAATTGATGGGTTTGATCAGGAGAATAGGGAGATTGTAATTATTAGTTCTCCGATTAGATTGATTGTTGGTGGTAGGGCAAGATTAGCTAAGCTTGCTATGATTCATCATGTGGCTATTAGTGGAAAAACTGTTTGTAGGCCTCGGGCCATAATTATTGTTCGACTGTGAATGCGTTCATAGTTTGTATTTGCTAGACAGAATAGTAGGGAGGATGTTAAACCATGGGCAATTATTAGTGCTGTGGCTCCTATAAAGCTTCATGGAGTTTGGATTATAATGGCGGCAATAACTAGGGCTATGTGGCTGACTGAGGAATAAGCGATTAGGGATTTTAAGTCTGTTTGGCGGAGACAGATGGAGCTAGTTATGATTATACCTCATAGTGATAGTAGAATGAAGGGGTAGGCTATGTATTTAGTTACTGGACTCAGAATTGTAGAGACTCGTATTATGCCGTAGCCTCCTAGCTTTAGTAGAATTGCTGCTAGAATCATAGATCCCGCAATGGGAGCTTCTACATGGGCTTTGGGGAGCCATAGGTGGACTCCGTATAGTGGTATTTTAACTATGAAGGCTATAATACAGGCTAGCCATAGGATGTTGTCGGACCATGTTTGGTCAGTTGATGATGGATTTAATGTTATTAGAATTATGTTTAATGTTCCTGTTGAGTTTTGAATGTAGATTAAGGCAATTAGTAGAGGGATAGATCCTACTAGAGTGTAAAATAGGAAGTAGACACCGGCGTTTAATCGTTCTGTTTGGTTTCCCCATCGTGTGATGATAACTAGGGTTGGGATTAGGGTTGCTTCAAAAAGTACATAAAATATGATGAGTTCGTTGGCAGAGAATGTTATGATAAGTAGGGTTTGTAGGCATGCTAAAAGAGAGATGTATAGTTTTTTGTTGTATTCTGGTTCTTTTTTGATATGATTTTGGCTGGCCAGGAGTGTTAGTGGAAGTAATCAGGTTGTTAGGACTAAAAGTGGGGTGGATAGGGGGTCTGTGGAGAATATAGTGGAGAAGTTTAGGTTATTTTCATTGTTTTGTCATAAAAGGTTAATTGAGATAAGGTTAATTAGGAGGCTATGAGTTGTTACATTGATTCATACTTTTTTGTTGTTTGAAAGCCAGGTTAGGGGGAGCAGTATTAATGAGGGGAGGACAATTTTTAGCATTGCAGGAGGTTAAGGTTATGTACAAAATCGGAGCCATAGGTGTTTGAGATTTTTGCTAATAGGGCTAGGCCTACAGCTGCTTCACAGGCAGCGAATACTAGGATAACAATAGGGATTGGAAATATAATTATTGAGTGTGTATTTAGGGGTGTAATAGTGGCTAAGATGAATAGGGATAATATTATGCCTTCTAGGCAAAGGAGAGTTGATATAAGGTGTGATCGGAATATTAGGGTCCCTAGAAAAGAGAAAGTAAAGGCTAGGGTAATGTTGAATATGGCAGGTGTCATTTTTTGGTAATTATGATGATATCATAATCTAATGAGTCGAAATCATTAATTTTAATTAAACTAATTACCAGTTACTCTGTTCATTCTAGGCCTTTTTGTGTTCACTCATAGGCTAGGCCTAGGGCTAAAATTGTGATGAGGGTGAATGCGATGACGGTTGGTGTGTTAACGTCGGGGAATTGTATCGCTCACGGTAGAGGTAGGAGTAGTGCGATTTCAAGGTCAAATAGTAGGAAGGTAATTGCTACTAGGAAAAATTTTATTGAGAAAGGCAGGCGGGCTGAGCTTATGGGGTCAAATCCGCACTCATATGGGTTAGCCTTTTCAGTATAGATGTTGAGGTGGGGAAGTCAGAAGGCTACAGAAATTAAGATGGTGGCTAGTGTAATATTAGTTAATAAAACGAGTATTATGTTAATTACTTTCTTCTAGGTTGTTCTAGAGCTAACTGATTGGAAGTCAGATGTACTGGTTATACTAAGAAAGTAGGATCCTCATCAATAGATGGAGACGTATAGGAATAATCATACTACGTCTACGAAGTGTCAGTATCATGCTGCTGCTTCGAAGCCAAAGTGGTGTTTAGATGTGAAATGATATTTTAGTTGTCGTAGGAGGCAGATAATTAGGAAGGTGGAGCCAATAATTACGTGGAGTCCGTGGAATCCAGTTGCCATGAAGAATGTGGATCCGTAAATTCCGTCTGAGATGGAGAATGAGGTTTCGAAATATTCTGAGGCTTGTAAAATGGTGAAGTATAGTCCTAGTGTAATTGTGATAAATAGGGCTTGGTTTATATTGTTTCGTTTTCCTTCTATTAAACTATGGTGGGCTCATGTAATGGATACTCCTGATGCTAGTAAGACTGATGTGTTTAGAAGTGGGACTTCTAGGGGATTAAGGGGTGTGATGCCCGTTGGTGGTCAACACCCTCCGAGATCATGTGTTGGGACTAAGCTTGAATGATAGAATGCTCAGAAGAATCCTGCAAAGAAGAATACTTCGGAGATGATGAAGAGGATTATTCCGTAACGTAGGCCTTTTTGTACAACAGGTGTGTGGTGTCCTTGATAGGTGCCCTCTCGGATCACATCGCGTCATCATTGGTACATAGTAAGTGAGTTACCTAGGAGTCCTAGTGATAGGAGGATGATTGAGTTGTAGTGAAATCATATAACTAAGCCTGAAGTTAATAATAGGGCGGAAAAGGCTCCTGTTAGGGGTCATGGGCTTGGGTTTACTATATGGAAAGCATGGGTTTGGTGGGTCATTATGTATTGTCATGTAGGTAAAGGCTTACTAGTAGGGTAAACACGTAAGCTTGGATTAGAGCTACGGCGAACTCTAGAATAGTGAGGAGGGCTAAAATGATGAATGTGATTGTAGCTGTTGGGGGACTGATGCTTGTGAGGACCAGTGTAGCCCCGCCAATTAGGTGAATTAATAGGTGTCCTGCGGTGATGTTAGCTGTTAAACGGACTGCTAGGGCCATAGGTTGGATAAATAGGCTGATGGTTTCAATAATGATTAGTATAGGGATGAGGGAGATGGGTGTACCTTGGGGTAGGAAGTGGGCTAGTGAAGATTTTAGTTTATGGCGAAAACCTAGGATTACAGCCCCAGCTCATAATGGGATTGCTATTCCTAAATTTGTTGATAGTTGTGTTGTTGGGGTGAATGTGTGAGGTAGTAACCCTAGAAGGTTGGTTGAGCCAATAAATATGATTAAGGACACTAGTATGAGTGATCATGTCCGTCCTTTGGGTGAATGAATTAGTATTATTTGTTTAATAATGAGTTTGACCAGTCATTGTTGAAATGAGTGGAGGCGGTTTGAGACTAGTCGTTTGGAGGAAGTTATAAGTATTGATGGGAGTATGATGATGAGTGCAACAATAGGTAGACCTATTATTGTAGGGGTAATGAAAGAGGCGAATAAATTTTCGTTCATTTTGATTCTCAGGGGTTGTCTGCTTTTATAATTTTAATTGACTTGATTGATGGAGTTTGTGGGAAGTTATGAAGTGAAATTTTTAGTTGCATAAGAACAAATAATGTAATTGTGGTTGATAGCACAGTGGTAAATCATGTGGATGTGTCCAGTTGTGGCATTCACTACGGAGACTTACTGTCTCTAACTTTAACTTAAAAGGTTAACGCTCTGAGCTTCGTAATGTGGTTAGATTATTGATAAAGATCAGTCTTCAAAGTTTTTTAGAGGGACTATTTCGAGTACGATAGGCATAAAGCTGTGGTTGGACCCGCAGATTTCTGAGCATTGGCCGTAAAACAGCCCAGGGCGGTTGGATGAGATGGTTGCTTGGTTTAGTCGTCCTGGGATGGCGTCTGTTTTTAGTCCTAGAGATGGCACAGCTCATGAGTGGAGAACGTCTTCAGATGAGATTAGCATTCGGATTGGCAGCTCTATGGGGAGGACCACTCGGTTGTCTACTTCTAGGAGGCGGAGCTCTCCGGGTTTTAATTCAGAGGTTGGGACCATGTATGAGTCGAAGCATAGATCTTCATAGTCTGTGTACTCGTAGCTTCAATATCATTGATGGCCTATTGTTTTTACTGTGAGGGCCGGGTTGTTGATCTCGTCTATTATATATAAAATGCGCAAGGAAGGTAGAGCAATTAAAATTAGGATTACAGCAGGTAGGATAGTCCAGATAGTCTCTACTTCTTGGGCGTCTATGGTGCTAGTATGGGTTAGTTTTGTTGTTAGTATTAGGGTGATGATGTATAGGACTAGAGAGCTGATTAGGAATACGATTATAAGTGTGTGGTCATGAAAGTTTATTAGCTCTTCTATGATAGGTGAGGAGGCATCTTGTAAGCCTAGTTGGAATGGATAAGCCATGTAAGATATATAGAATTTACTCTATAATTTAACTTTGACAAAGTTATGTAATTTATTTACTAATATCTCATTGAGAAAGACATAGAGGTTATGGTCCTGGCTTGAAACCAGTTTTAGGGGGTTCGAATCCTTCCTTTCTTATTTCACTTTAACAAAGGCTGGTTCTTCAAATGTGTGGTATGGTGGGGGGCAGCCGTGAAGTCACTCTAGATTTGTGGAGGTGTGTTCTACGTTAAGTACTTCTCGTTTAGAGGCAAAGGCTTCTCAAATCATGAAAACTATAACTAGGACTGCCGTTAGTGAGATAAAGGACCCTATGGATGAGACTGTGTTTCATGTTGTATAAGCGTCCGGGTAATCGGAATATCGTCGTGGTATGCCTGAGAGACCAAGGAAATGTTGTGGGAAAAATGTTATATTTACTCCTACGAATATAATAGCGAAGTGTGTTTTAGCTCATATGTCGTCTAGTGTATATCCTGTAAATAGTGGAAATCAGTGTACGAATCCGGCTATAATAGCAAATACAGCGCCTATGGAAAGAACATAGTGGAAGTGGGCAACTACATAGTATGTGTCGTGGAGAACAATGTCTAGGGAGGAGTTGGATAGTACGATGCCTGTTAGTCCTCCTACTGTAAATAGAAAAATAAACCCTAGTGCTCATAGTATTGCAGGGGATCATTTGATATTGCCTCCATGCAGGGTTGCCAATCAACTAAAGACTTTAACTCCTGTTGGGATGGCAATAATCATTGTGGCTGATGTGAAGTAGGCTCGTGTGTCTACGTCAAGTCCTACTGTAAATATATGGTGGGCTCAGACAATAAAGCCTAGGAAGCCAATAGATATTATAGCTCAGACTATTCCTATATATCCGAATGGCTCTTTTTTACCTGAGTAGTATGTTACGATATGGGAGATAATACCGAAGCCAGGGAGAATAAGGATATATACTTCTGGGTGGCCGAAGAATCAGAATAAATGTTGATATAGGATAGGGTCACCTCCTCCAGCTGGGTCAAAGAAAGTGGTATTCAGGTTACGGTCTGTGAGAAGTATTGTGATTCCAGCGGCTAGGACAGGAAGGGAAAGGAGTAAAAGTACGGCAGTGATTAGGACTGATCAGACGAATAAGGGGGTTTGATATTGTGTTATGGCCGGTGGTTTTATGTTGATGATTGTAGTGATGAAGTTAATTGCTCCTAGGATTGAGGAGACTCCTGCTAAGTGTAGTGAAAAAATTGTTAGGTCGACTGATGCTCCTGCGTGTGCTAGGTTGCCGGCTAATGGAGGGTATACAGTTCAGCCTGTTCCTGCTCCGGCCTCTACTATTGATGATGCTAGTAAGAGAAGAAATGATGGGGGTAAAAGTCAGAAACTCATGTTATTTATTCGGGGGAATGCTATATCTGGTGCTCCAATTATGAGTGGGACAAGTCAGTTGCCGAAGCCGCCGATTATTATTGGTATCACCATGAAAAAGATTATTACGAATGCGTGGGCTGTGACAATTACGTTGTAGATTTGGTCGTCGCCTAACAGTGCGCCTGGTTGGCCAAGTTCTGCTCGAATTAGGATGCTAAGGGCTGTCCCTACTATTCCTGCTCAGGCCCCAAATAATAGATACAGGGTCCCGATGTCTTTATGATTGGTAGAGAATAATCAGCGGTTAATGAACATAGGTAAAATGGCTGAGCAAAGCATTAGACTGTAAATCTAAGCACAGAGGATTAAGCCTCTTTTTACCAAGCCTTAAGGTGATAATCACATCGAATTGCAAATTCGAAGGTGTAGAGAACTGACTCTACTAAGGCTTCTCCCGCCCCCTTTCTGATAGGCGGGAGAAGTAGATTGAAGCCATATTAGGGTGTTTAGCTGTTAACTAAAAGTTTATAGGTTTGAGTCCTATCAATCTAGTAGGGGACTTAGCTTAATTAAAGCGATTGATTTGCATTCATTAGATGTAAGATGTAGTCTTGCAGTCCTTATCAGAAGTTAAACTTTGTGGGTTTGCTTAGGGCTTTGAAGGCTCTTGGACTAACTATCCTAAACTTCTAGTATAGAAGTAAGGGAGATAGGGGGAGTGTTAATGTGCTGATGATTATTGCTGGTGATAGTATGTTGTTGTTTTTTGTGTAGTTTTGGTGAGTGTGTATTTTTGAGTTGTTATTACTAGGAAAGGTGGTTAGTGAAGTTGAATAAATTAGTCGTGTGTAGAAGAATAGGTTGATTAGGGCGGTTATTGCTATTAGTGTGGCTAAGGGTAGGTTGTTGTTTTTTATGAGTTCGGTGATGATGGCCCATTTAGGTAGGAATCCTGTGAGTGGCGGAAGCCCTCCTGTGGATAGTAAGATTAATGAGATTATGGGTAGGGCTATTGGTATTTTATTTCATATAAGTGATATGGAGGTGATGGATGTGAATGAGTGGGCGTGAAAGATGAGAAATATGGGGATGGTTATGATGATGTAGATTAGGAGGTTTAGGGTTGTTAGTGATGGGTTGTATGGTAAGATAGAGATTATTCAGCCTATGTGGGCGATGGATGAGTAGGCTAGGATTTTTCGTGTTTGTGTTTGGTTAAGTCCGTTTCATGCTCCGATTAGTACTGAGATAATGGCTGACAAGATCAGTAGGTTAGGGTTGATTAATTCGTAGTATTGAAATAAGATAGATAAGGGGGCAATTTTTTGTCATGTTAGGAGGATTAGTCCTACGTTAAGTTTAATACCTTGTGTGACTTCTGGAAGTCATGAGTGGAATGGGGCTAGGCCTAGTTTGATTGCTAGGGAGGTAAAAGTTATTGTTATGATGATGTTGTTAGTTTCGGGTTGGAATGTCCATAGGCCTAATTGTTTGAAGTTTATTAGGATAGAGAAAAGTAAGATTATTGAGGCGGTTGCTTGTGTGAGGAAATATTTGGTTGCTGCTTCGGTGGAGCGTGGGTTGGAGTTGTTGATTATGAGCGGAATTAGGGCTAGCAAGTTTATCTCTAGTCCGATTCATATAGTGAATAAGTTGGCGCTCAGTATAGTGATTATTGGTCCTGTTATGATAGTTAAGTAAATAATTGTGAGTGTAGCTGGGTTAATTAGTACGGGAAGGGGTTAAACCAACATTTTCGGGGTATGGGCCCGATAGCTTTATTAGCTGACCTTACTTTAGAATGGGGTGTGATGGGTAGCACGGAGAATTTTGGATTCTCAAGTATAGGTTCAATTCCTATTGTTCTAGAAATAAGAGGATTTAAACCTCTATGGTTTACTCTATCAAAGTAACTCTTTTTTCAGACATATTTCTAGGTGTAGGGTGGGATGCTTGCTATGAAGATTGGGGTGGAGATGTGTCATATGCAAAAGGCTAGAGTTAGTGGGAGGAAATTTTTTCATAGGAGGTGTATTAGTTGGTCGTATCGAAATCGTGGGTAGGAGGCTCGAACTCATAAGAATAGGGTTGTCAGTGTTAGGGTTTTTAGTATAAAACTTGTGGTGTAGAGTTCTGGGTTGGTGAAATCATGTATTGGGCCTATAAATACGATTGTTGAAAGGGCATTTATTAGGATAATATTTATGTACTCGGCTATAAAAAATAAGGCGAAAGGTCCGGCGGCATATTCTACGTTAAAACCTGAAACTAGTTCTGACTCTCCTTCCGTTAGGTCGAATGGGGCTCGGTTTGTTTCTGCTAGTGTTGAGATAAATCATATTATAGCTAGTGGTCAGGCTGGGATTAGGAGTCACAGTGGTTCTTGTGTGTAGATAAGGGACTGGATTGAGAAGGACCCATTTATTAAGAGGACCGATAAGAGAATAATTGCTATTGTTACTTCGTATGAAATTGTTTGTGCTACTGCTCGTAGGGCCCCGAATATTGAGTATTTGGAGTTTGATGCTCAGCCTGATCATAGGATGGAATAGACTGATAGGCTTGATGTGGCTAGGATAAATAGGATTCCTAAGTTTAGGTTGACTAGGGGGTGTGGCATGGGGAGTGGGATTCATAGGCTTAGGGCTAGTGATAAAGATAGTGTTGGGGCAATGATGAATAGAATTGTGGAAGTGGTTAGGGGGCGTAGGGGTTCTTTGATGAATAGTTTTATAGCGTCTGCGAATGGTTGAAGAATTCCATAGGGTCCTACGATGTTTGGGCCTTTGCGTAGTTGTATATAACCTAGGATTTTTCGTTCGATTAGGGTGAGGAATGCCATGGCGATTAGTACTGGTACTAGTAGTATTAGGATATTTATGAAGTACACTATTAGGGAGAGGATTTGAACCTCTGGGGACAAGGTTTTAAATCTTACGCAATTTCCGGGCTCTGCCACCCTAACGAACCCTTGTCTAGGGTGTTGTTATACTAACTTACTAAATTTAGATAATTTCATATATTAGTTTTAAGGCACTTGTATTAAGGAGGCCTCATTTCTCTTGTCCTTTCGTACTGGGAGAAATGGTTAATAGATAGAAACCGACCTGGATTACTCCGGTCTGAACTCAGATCACGTAGGACTTTAATCGTTGAACAAACGAACCGTTAATAGCTTCTGCACCATTGGGATGTCCTGATCCAACATCGAGGTCGTAAACCCTAATTGTCGATATGGACTCTTGAATAGGATTGCGCTGTTATCCCTAGGGTAACTTGGTCCGTTGATCAAATGAATTGGGTCAATTGGATTTTTAGTACTTTGACTTGTGGGTCTTAGTCATAATCGTTCGGAGGTTGTTTTATTCTCCGAGGTCACCCCAACCTAAATTACTAGCTTACTTCTTTTGTTTTTGGTCCATTAGGAGTAGTAATTGGGTAGTTAAGCTAGGAAATTAAAGCTCCATAGGGTCTTCTCGTCTTATTGTTTTATCCCCGCCTCTTCACGGGGAGGTCAATTTCACTGATTGGAAGTAAGAGACAGTTGAATCCTCGTTTGGCCGTTCATTCTAGTCCCCAATTAAGGAACAAGTGATTATGCTACCTTTGCACGGTCAGGATACCGCGGCCGTTGAACTTTTGTCACTGGGCAGGCAGTGCCTCTAATACTTTTTATGCTAGAGGTGATGTTTTTGGTAAACAGGCGGGATTCTTGTTTGCCGAGTTCCTTTTACTTCTTTTAATCTTTCCTTGTAGCACGCCTGTGTTGGACTAACATTTTAGGTTTAGGCTGGCTTTATTGGTGATGTCTTCGCCTACTGATGTTAATTAACAATGGTCATCCGGGTTGTTATAGGCTTGTGCATGGAGAACAGTGTTCTTGTTACTCATGTTAACAGTATCTCATCTATATAGTTATAGATTAACCCGATTAGTGTTTATAGGAATTCATTGTGATTTATGGGATTAAGGGGTTATAGTGTTGAGCTTTAACGCTTTCTTTATTGGTGGCTGCTTTTAGGCCAACAATGGTTTTGAGGTGGGGAGGGTTTATTCACTATAAAAGGTTGTTTCCATTACTAAAGAGCTGTCCCTCTTTAGTTTAAATTTTAAGATTACATTTTGGTTGTTGTTCCTTGAGGTAATCTTAAAGTTGAACTGAAATTCTTTGTCGGGTAACCAGCTATCACCAAGCTCGGTAGGCTTTTCACCTCTACCTAGGAGTCATCCCACTATTTTGCTACATAGACGGGTTGGTTCTTTGTACTGCTCTTAGGTAGCTCGTTTGGTTTCGGGGTATCTAGCGTAAGGTCTCTTGGTTAGGTGTTTTCTAGTTAACTCATTATGCAAAAGGTACAAGGTATAATCTTTGCTTGTTTGTACTTTTAAGAATTCTTTCATCTTTCCCTTGCGGTACTTTCTCTATAGCTCCTGAAGTAGGTTTCTTTCTCCAATACTCTCTTTTGTCAAATGGTTTGTTTTATTATGGGTTATAATTGAGTTTATGGTTTGTAGGGCTAGGTTTAGTTCATGATGTCCATTGATTGTGGAGTCTTCTGGGTGTAGGCCAGGTGCTTTTGTAATTAAGCTACAGCATGGTTATTCCAAGCACACTTTCCAGTATGCTTACCTTGTTACGACTTATCTCCTCTCGTAAAAGTTTGATGTAATTATGTATAGTTTTCGTTTATTTAGTTTGAGGAGGGTGACGGGCGGTGTGTACGTACTTCATTGCTCAATTCAATTAAGCTCTCTATTCTTAATTTACTACTAAATCCTCCTTTGTCCTTTAGTTTCATAAAGGGTAGCGTAATGTTCTTAATAAGAAAATGTAGCCCATTGCTTCCCACCTCATTGGCTACACCTTGACCTAACGTTTTTATGGTGGTTCTCTTGCTTACTTTTTCTCCTTTTTAGGGTTTGCTGAAGATGGCGGTATATAGGCTGTATTAGCAAGGGGTGGTGAGGTATAACGGGGTTTATCGATTATAGAACAGGCTCCTCTAGATGGATATAAAGTACCGCCAAGTCCTTTGAGTTTTAAGCCGTGGCCAGTAGTTCTCAGGCAAATATTTTTGTTTTTGAATTATTGAAGTTTAGGGCTAAGCATAGTGGGGTATCTAATCCCAGTTTGGATCTTAGCTATCGTGTATTAGTTTTTTAGAATTACTTTCGTCATTGGTTTTAGGTCCAGCGATGAATTTTCACATATTGGATGGGTTTTAATTCTATTTTGTATGTTTCTAGTAACACGTTTTACGCCGAGAATAATTAGTTTGGGTTAATCGTATGACCGCGGTGGCTGGCACGAAATTTACCAACCCTTAAAGAGGCATGACTTAGTCGAACTTTCGTTCATTGCTTAATTTTTATCACTGCTGGGTCCCGTGGGGGCGTGGCTAGGCAAGGTGTCTTTAGCTATTGAATGTACTTGATACCCTCTCCTAAGAGTTAGAAGAAACTCCGTGGGATTTGACACTGGTCTATGGAAATTTGCATGTGTAATTCTGCCTCCAACCAATTATAAGGCTAGGACCAAACCTTTTATTGTTTATGGGATGCTTGCATCCATCTAAGCATTTTCAGTGCTTTGCTTTAAATAAGCTACATTAAC